CATCCTCGATCAGCAAGAAGAATATACGGCTCTTAGAGAATGTATCACTTTGGGAATTCCAACCATTTCTTTAATCGATACAAATTGTAATCCCGATCTCGCGGATATTTCTATTCCAGCAAATGATGACGCTATAGCTTCAATTCGATTCATTCTTAATAAATTAGTATTCGCAATTTGTGAGGGTCGTTCTAGCTATATACAAAATTCTTGATTAATAATAAGATAAATAAATCAAATTTTTTTGAGGGAGGGGCTCCCTGTATTTCGATTTAAAAAATCGGTTACTACTCCTGAAGTGTACAAAAGAAAAAGAGAGAAAAAACTGGGGATATTGTGTGATTTGTTTAGTTGGGATCCAAAACTAAAATATAAAATTAAAGTAAATGAAGTAAAAAAAAGGGGGGTCTTGAATCAAAATAATTTAAAGTTCTTATTTCTGTCAGAGGGCAATATGAATGTTTTATCATGTTCCATCACCACACTAATAAAAGAAGGGTTATATGAGATATCTGGTGTAGAAGTAGGCCAACATTTCTATTGGCAAATAGGGGGGTTCCAGGTCCATGCCCAAGTCCTTATTACTTCTTGGGTTGTAATTGCTATCTTATTAGGTTCCGCAGTTCTAGCGATTCGCAATCCACAAACCATTCCAACTGACGGCCAAAATTTCTTTGAATTTGTCCTTGAATTCATTCGAGACGTGAGTAAAACCCAGATTGGAGAAGAATATGGTCCATGGGTTCCCTTTATTGGAACCCTGTTTTTATTTATTTTTGTTTCTAACTGGTCAGGAGCCCTTTTACCGTGGAAAATTATCCAGTTACCTCAAGGGGAGTTAGCAGCACCAACGAATGATATAAATACGACGGTTGCTTTAGCTTTACTCACATCAGTAGCCTATTTTTATGCGGGGCTTAGCAAAAAAGGATTAGGGTATTTCAGTAAATACATTCAACCAACCCCAATTCTTTTACCCATTAACATCTTAGAAGATTTTACAAAACCCCTATCACTTAGTTTTCGACTTTTCGGAAATATATTAGCCGATGAATTAGTCGTTGTTGTTCTTGTTTCTTTAGTACCTTTAGTGGTTCCTATACCTGTCATGTTCCTTGGATTATTTACAAGCGGGATTCAAGCTCTCATTTTTGCCACTTTAGCTGCGGCTTATATAGGTGAATCTATGGAAGGTCATCATTAACGATTTTTTTTTAGGTTAGCCCAATTAATTATAGAATAGTTGGTTTACGTTATGTAAGAAACACTTGTATATGTGATATTTGATATTGCCTAGGTATATATGAGAAAGATCTATATAATCTGAATCTGCTCTACTACTTTTGTGAATTTCTATTTAGATAAGGATTCGATTAGAAGTTCTTCCTTTTTATCTGTGAATTGGCTGAAAAAATGATAAAAAAAAAGAACGAAGAATTCAAAGAATGGTTCACAAAAAATAAATGGCATAAAAAAGTCGTATATATATATATTATGGATTTTTAAAAATCCCGTGGATAGGAACTACTATCAAAGTAATTCTTATGATTCAAGAATTTTATTATATTATTTCAATTCAAGTTTTTTGTTATTTTGGCTGGATTAATCTTAGCGATTACTTAATTAGAATTACGTCCTAAGTCATTGGATGATTGTATCATTAACTATTTCTTTATTTTGGTGTGAGGAACTTATCATGAATCCACTGGTTTCTGCTGCTTCGGTTATTGCTGCTGGGTTGGCTGTTGGGCTTGCTTCTATTGGACCTGGAGTTGGTCAAGGTACAGCTGCGGGTCAAGCTGTCGAAGGTATCGCGAGACAACCTGAGGCAGAAGGAAAAATACGAGGTACTTTATTGCTTAGTTTGGCTTTTATGGAAGCTTTAACAATTTATGGCCTGGTTGTAGCATTAGCGCTTTTATTTGCGAATCCTTTTGTTTAATCCCAGAAATCACAAAATTCTGGATTTTTTTGTATTGTAGTTTTTTTAATTCTATCAAGATTTAACTCCTACAATTATTCATTGAGACAACAATCCTTGGGAAGGACTAATTTGAGGATGGGGAATTAGCACATCGATTCGCTTTCTTCCTTCCCCTTATTCTTTTAGTTTAATAGAAACTTTTTTTTAAGGAGTGTTGCGAAAAAAGGAGGTTTAGGTTTTTTGAACTTGACATAAAACTTGGTCTCAAATTCTAGCTTAATTCTAATAAGTCTCATTATTATTATTGAAAATTAAAAATTTTGGAAAATACGTTTGTAAATAGAATAGGTTTTTGATTCTGTTTACAAATATCCAAATAGGTAAATTAAATTATTAAATTCAAATTTCTTTTTATTTTCAATAAAAAGAATAAAAAAAAAGGGCAGAGTTCTTTTTTTATAGTTTAGCTAGAAGAGGAGATTATATGAAAAATTTAACCGATTCTTTCGTTTACTTGGGTCACTGGCCATCCGCCGGGAGTTTCGGATTTAATACCGATATTTTAGCAACAAATCC